ATAAAAAAAAAAAAGAGAGAATGCTCATTTCTTTCGTTTTTACTCACTTCTCCTTAATTCTTATACTTAATCGAACTTGATTCTATCATTCTGTTAGAAGTATAAGAATCAAAATTGATTGATATTGTAAGGTTTTTCTATATTTCTAATTTGACAACAATAGAGAGAATCATATCACCCTAAGTCCTAAGTTGGATGAAAAAGTTTTATAAAAAAAAATAAGGTAGGGGGCTCCATATCAAATCAAATAGTATTCTTCACAATCCGCATACTAATATACTAATATAGTAGTAAAGAAATTCTCAAGAATTTGCATAATATAATAAAGTCAAAAAAAACCAAGCAAAATTGTTTTTTGACCTTTTTTTTTTTACAAATAGATAATTACATGAATCAACAAGACTTCGGTTCTTTTTATCAACTGAATATTGACAAACCTCTGGATCTAGAAATTCATTTCCGACAGTTGAACCTTTTCAAACTGTTTCTTTTTAAGAACCAAAAAAATTTGTGCCAGAATAACGGACGCAAAAAAGAAAAAAAGACCTTGAACACGTGATGGATCTTGAAGTACTATTTCCGCATCTCCCTGACCAAACCCACCCACATTAGGATTACTTGTTAATGGTTGATCAATCTTAATGGATTCACCTTCAGAAACAAGAAGTTCTGGTCCTGGAGGTACAATATCTACGACTTGGTGTCCGTCAGATGCATCCACTATGTTTATTTCATACCCCCCCTTTTCTTTACGCACTATTTTGCTTACTATACCTGCTGTTGTAGCATTATATACTGTATTGTTACTCTTACTCCCATCGGGATAAATCTGCCCCCTTCCCCTGTTCCCACCAACGTATATAGGATATTTTAAGAAGTAAACATCTTTCTTAGTAGCAGGGTCCGGTGAAAGAATAGGAAAGGTGATTTCCCTATATTTCTGACCAGGAACAGGTCCTATCACAAGAATATTTTTTTGAGTCGGGCGATAAATCTGAAAAGACAGATTACCCATCCTTTCTTTCATTTGGGGAGAAATACGATCAGGAGGCGCTAGTTCGAATCCATCCGGTAAAATAAGAACCGCCCCTACATTCAAGGACCCCTTTTTCCCATTAGAAAGAACTTGTTTCAGTTGCATATCATACGGGATTCTAACAACTGCTTCAAATACAGTATCAGGAAGTACTGCTTGTGGAACCTCAATATCCACGGGCTTATTAGCTAAATGGCAATTGGCGCATACAATACGCCCGGTTGCTTCTCGTGGATTTTCATAACTCTGTTGTGCAAAAATGGGATATGCATGTGAAATCGATGCCCAAGTTATTATATATATCAATAGCATGATCGATAGAGACATGGATCGAGTCATCTGCTCCTTTACCCAAGAAAAGATATTTCTATTTTGCATGGTCCAATCATTGATCCCAAAAATGTATACATTTATACAATAAATTAGGTAGGCTGCTAGTATAGTTTCCTATCCATGATTAGACTATTTTATTATTTTACTGGAATACAGGAATACTCCCCTGGATGAATAAAAAGAGAAAGAGTGCTTAAGATTTTGACTGATTTGTTTATGGACGAAGTAAGAAAGATTATCATTGGATTCATATTAGTGAATCATTCTTTAGTCTTTCATTGAATGATAAATCACTACAAGCGAGGGAGATACACGATTTAAATAATGGAAAATCCAATATTTAAAAAAGGTATCTAGAATGACTGGAAAAATAGAAACAAGAACAGATAGAATTTGATCATTATGAGAAAATCCAAAATCCTTGTAGACAAAAGAAATTATTAGTTTCCAACCACGAGGCGAATGGAATCCAATACAAAAATCAGTTAACAAAAGAATAGAAAAGGCTTTTATTGTGTCGCTTAAATTATAGAGAAATTCTCGAACCCAAGAATTAAGAATGGCAAGTTCTTCATTACACAGAATAGAATAACCACTTAAAATAGCAAAACTTATTATATTTGTCGAGAAATGCAAAATGGTATGGATATGACCCTCATTGTGCATCTTAACCAATTGTATTGTTTCTTCGTGGATTCCTATACGAAGCTTTTGTATATGCGTCTCCGGGTACTCCTTTATCATTTCGTCCAAAAAAAAGAGTTCTTCTAATTCTATGAATTTATCTAAAATCTTCTTTTCTTGAATATCATTCAAAAAAGTTTCGGATTTACTAGTAGTCCACCAATTACTAACCCAAGACTTTATACTTTTGTTAAATGAGAAAGAGATCCACCAGGGTAAAAAGACTATAGATGCAAGATATGGAAAGGGGGCAAATGTTTTCTTTTTTGTCATTTTGAATCAGTCAATTTTTAATGAAATGAAGCGACTTCCTGGCTGGACTCTACTCAATCTTGTATTTTTATGAAAGAGGAGCTCTCTAGCAAAAAAAAAAACAAAGAGGATTGGATTCCTGGGCCTCTTGCCCAATGCAGAGAAAAATGCTTCAGTTCATTTCAAAATACTTCAATAGGTACGCGCAAGAAATAGGCCAATTCAGCAGCTTTTTGTTCAATTTCTCGTGGAGTCAAATTCTCATCAGTACGAGTCAGCGGAAGGGCTCCCTGACCTCTGATTTCCATATAAAGTACACGACGAGGATAAAGACCCTCTATAACTTCGATTCGAATCGATTGGATATCTCTCATAAGGAATCGAAAGAAAATGCGACGATTTCTTCCAGGAAATCCCCAACGAAAAATACAAACTTTTCCCTTTTTTCTATCGAATTGCTCATAACCACTACCTACATTCCACCAAATAGCGCACCACAAATAGGAGCTAACGAAGAGACCCGCGATCCCATAGAAGGACATCACGACCCCTTGTGGAAAAAAAAGGATTTGCTGAGACGGAAATAAGGATATCAGATTGCGACCAAGATAACTAGAAGTTCCAACCAATAGGAATCCTAATGAACCTAAAAAAAGGATACAGGCCCAAAGGAAATTACTTGTTTTCCGAGACCCCGTTATAAGTTCTATCCATATACGTTCTGATCGCCAGTTCATACAAGATCCAGGTGCATTTTATTGGAATTGAGAGAATAACCCAAGCGAAAAAGTAACTTTCACCAACTAGCACTATTAGAATTGGAATCATTAGGAATAATTCTAATTATATAGAACTATTTTTCTTTTATACAATATACAATATAATAGGGTCTTTCAAACAAAGTCATTTTCATATTTTACTCCCGTTGGAGCTAGATAATCTTGTTTTTTTGAACATGAATAGATAAAGAAGCCATTGCAATTGCAGGAAATACTAGGCCCACGATAGGTACAAAAAAAGCAGGGAAGCTGAAAGTTTCCATAGACTAGATACCTCGATTGAATATTTTAACCTCTTATCTTATAAAGTAAAGAGATCTTAAGTATATTAAGTATAGATAATGTACATAGACTATGTACATTATCTATACTTAATATACTTAAGATTCGTCCTTTTTTTTTCTTCTTCTTCTTTTTTTTATTTACATGATATAAAAAATCATGTAAATAAAAAAAAGAAAAAGAAGAAGGGTTTTTTCCCAAGGCTTTTATAGCCTTCGTAATAAAAATCGGACTAAAAATGCCGGAACAAGAAAGCCAACAAGGCTAATGAATGAGTACAAAACTGCACGTTTTGTATCCTTATCTATGTTATGAATGATGATATACAGCCTTTTCAGAATAAAAAGGCTTTTTCTTACAAATACCTTGACTTTCTGAAAGATTCAGTCGAGATTTTTTTTTTTTTTCAGTGAGGTTTTCATTTTTGATTTTTTTGGTTTCTTTATAAGATTAAGTATTTAACTTAACATCTCAAATCTCTATCTTGTATGTACTGCCGTTAATTCTGATTCCTGTTTATCTACTTTACTTATACTTATGGATTTGAATGGGCCTGTATGCATAAGAAAGACCCGCCTTCTTGGAATTGTAAATAAGGTGGATCTTTCTTATGCATGTTCAATTACTCGGATATAATAAGATGACCGCGGTTAATTGAATAGAATAGATCTCTGTTTCGGTTATTCTAGTTATATCATATATACGAATTGTTGTTTTATTGTTAAGAACAACAACTTGTTGTTTCCATAATTAGAAATTAGACCTTTTTTCTCGGTTATTGTTCTCTGTCTTGTGGTGTGAGATCCCCTTTAAATTGGATGAAGTTCTTCTATTATATATATGCGGCTATAACAAATCCCCCTTTTTTTGACTTTCATTTTGATTCACCGGAAAGAAACCATGAAGTTGAAACAACTCACTCAGAACGCCTTTTAAAGGATTACGTGGTACGATTGGGTCGAATAAGCCTTTCTCGAATAAATACTCAGTCTCTTGTGAACCTTCAGGTATTTCGGTTTTCAATGTTTCTTCAATTACTCTTTTACCCGCAAATGCAATGTAGGCATTAGGTTCGGCAATAATGATATCCCCTAACATACCAAAGCTGGCGGTCACTCCACCGGTTGTAGGAGATGTAAGGATCGATACATATAATACGTTTTTATTTGATTGATAGTTATATGAAGCGGAAGATATTTTTGCCATTTGCATCAAACTCAAACTCCCTTCTTGCATACGGGCTCCCCCGGAAGCACACACTATAATAACAGGTAGAGATTTATCAGTAGCATATTCGATCAAACGGGTTATTTTCTCGCCTACTACGGATCCCATACTCCCCCCCATGAACTGAAACTCCATAACCCCAATTGCTAGGGGAATGCCATTTAATTGACCTATGCCTGTTTGAACAGCCTCATTTAACCCTGTCTCTTTTTGATAAGAATCAATACGATCGATATAAGACCCCTCCTCCTTCGAATCAGTGGGGCCCGCAAAACAAGCCATTCCATCACCCATTGGAGCCCGCGCCGAATCAAATTCAGGGGCCACAGAAATAATGTCCTCATCGCCATCTTTTTTATCTTCATAGGCATCCTCCTCCTTCGAATCAAATTCAAGGGCCACAGAAA